TTAATTACTCTTGCTATAAAACAAGCTCGTATTTTATCTTTGTTACCTTTTCTCAATAATGAGAAACAATTTGAAAGAACCGAGTCGACCGCTAGAACTACTGGTTTTAAAGCCCGAAATAAATAGGCTTACTTTTTCTTCACTTGAATCATAATTACAAGAATCTAGATTTGAGTGAATCTAGATTTGAGTATCGTGTCGTAAGAAAAAAATGAATCGGAAAAAAAGAAATCTGTTTTTATTGAATTGAACGTGTTCATTCATTTTGACTACTTTAGCATATTTTCTCATACTAATTTCTACTCTACCTTCCCGGAGTTCATTCTCCGGGTAACTCAATTTAAATTATTCTGGTAGATTCTTTCCAATCTACTTCCTTTATGATTTCGTTCGAAATCATATAAAGACAATTCCTATTTGATATAGCTATTTGTGCAAGTATTTTACGGTTAAGAAGCAACTGTCTCTTGTACAGATCGTGTATTAATCTACTATAACTATAGGATACTCCCCTTTCGCGAATTACTGCGTTTATCCTAGTGATCCACAAACGACGAAAATCTCTCTTTTTCCTATCCCTATCCCGATGAGCCGAAACTAAAGCTCTTATTTTCTGTTGAGTAATAGTTCTAGTAAGCCTTGAATGAGCCCCTCGAAAGCTTGATGCAAATAAACGAATTTTTGTTCTACGTCTCCGAGCTATATATCCCCGTTTAATTCTGGTCATTGAATAAATGAAACTTTGACGAATAACTAATTGATTGCCTTTCTTTCAGTTATTCTTTTCCCCTTCCTAGTCTATTAATAACAAAACGGATTTTTCCAATGTATAAAATCAAAATTCCAATGGCTTTGGCTACTCTAACCTTCCCGACCACGATTTTTTCTTTTTTTTTAGGTATTTCACTGCGAAATAAGACAGAAATAAGAAATTGGATTTTCCTAGGTATCAAAAATATAGTAAATAAAAGAAATAAAAAAAGAAATAGTGGGTTCCTTCGTTTCTATGGTTACTTCTTAAACGGTGAGGTCTTCTCTATACACCGGAGCCCTTACTTTATACTTTAATTTACTATTTAATCAACTAATTGATGTTATTGGGAACTTGTATAGTTCACACGCTTTGGCTCTACCCATGAATTATTCAGTAATTAGGTCTTTCACAATCAGATCTACCTATACAGTAACGGTATTTAATTATGAAAGTTTGCTGGGTAGCTGACCCTCTTAGTCCGTTCTTGCCAGATTGGGAGCCTACCTAATCTTTATGTTTTATGCTTTTTCAATAAGATTTCCTCCGCTTAATGGATAACCATTTGTTACCAATGGAGAATTTCTTATCATCTTAAATTCAGGTGATTGGACTTACACCAACGGAAACCATAAACTTCATACACAATAGAGGGATATGGTAAAGTTTTTTTTGAATAATGGAGGGAGTTCCTTTTTCCATCCTATCCCATTTACCGGTACTGATCATTGATACTGTAAAAGTTGTTTTCTTGCTTTTGTGCCAGCTCATGATCTAAACGAGTCGCACATACACCCTAGTACATGTTCCTCGACGCTGAGGGCACCCCCGAAGAGCGGGGGATTTCGTGACATTTCTGATTGGCTGTCTTGTATTTCTAATAAGTTGTTTAATAGTTGGCATGTTGAATCGTATACATAATATGATGGGTTGGTTTAGATTGATCCTAACCGAATGATGGTGAATTACTTCTATTTACTATAATATTCAATTCGAAGATAAAATCTCAAATCACGGATTTGCGCGAAATCCATGTTATTTTCCTTGAACCGCTACAAAATCAACAATTCCATAAGCTTGGGCTTCTGTTGCTGACATAAAAATATCTCTTTCCAGATCTTCGGATACAACCCATAAGGGTTTGCCCGTTCTTTCTGCATAAACCCTTGTGAGGGTTTCACGCAGTTTCAGCAGTTCTTCCGCTTCCACGACAAATTCGCCTACTTGTGCCATATAAAAACCACTAGCAGGTTCATGCATCATTACCCTGATGATATAACAAAATAAAAGCTTCCCTTATCTCGCATGATAAAGAATAGAAAAAAGATAGAATTGAACAACCGTACAGGCATCCTTTGTGCATACGGCTCTACAAGAAAATTGACCCCCCTCCTTTCTATTGAAGAAAGAGAAAAATAGAATCTATCAGACTCAGATGAGTAAATAATCAAATTGCCATCCTTCCTTTCGGAGGAATTAAAAAATACTATGATGGCTCCGTTGCTTTATATGTTTATTTTTTCTTTTTTTTGTCTTTGATTCAGCAATCCCAAAGTTTCTTTTTAATCCGATCAAATAAGGAAAAAATCTTTTTTTTTTTCGTACTCTTTCATAACATAAATATTGTTAAGAACTCTCCGGCATGAAAACAAAAAGTTTGTGACGCTGAACTGAACTCCCGATAGATAAGAGAAAATCGGAAATACCCCTTATCTCATACTACTCTCTCGATACAGAATCTAATGTTTT